AAGGGGTCCTTTTGTTGTTCTTGCTTTGTTCTGCAGAGATTTAACCACTCTAAGTTTTGTTCATAATTATGAGTTCTTACCACATAAGAATCGTTCACACTTGGAAAAAAGGGAAAAGCATCCAAATCAATATTCTTTGATTTCAAAAAAACAGTTTTAATCGTGTAAAAAATCAAACAAATAGAGAAAAGCCAGCTATCGGAGTCGAACCGATGACCATCGCATTACAAATGCGATGCTCTAACCTCTGAGCTAAGCGGGCTCACATAACAGAAATTGTACATGCATAGGAATTTAATAAACTAATGGAATCTTGGTTATTAACTTTTTATTCTTTTTTTTTTTTCGATATTCATATTAATTAATTCATATTAATTATGAATAAAGAAAAAAAAAAAAAGAATCGATCCTTCAAGTATTCAAAATTGCACGAGAAAAAATGAGAGTAAGAGAAGTATATATAATAAATGTGTTCTATATACATCTATATTGAATTGCGGATAGAGAAATGATAGAATCCTTTCTGATTAGACTAAATAAGGGTCTCTGATAGAGATGAAAGAAGATAGACAAAAAATAAAAAAAGGCTTTTTATAGGAATCACTATCTAATGACTTCAACAGTTCCAGTAGAATACAAATGAAAAAGGGGGATAATAATAAGATCTTAATCTCAAAGCAAAAAAGGGGATATGGCGAAATTGGTAGACGCTACGGACTTAATTGGATTGAGCCTTGGTATGGAAACTTACTAAGTGATAACTTTCAAATTCAGAGAAACCCTGGAATTAAAAATGGGCAATCCTGAGCCAAATCCTGTTTTCCGAAAACAAAAAAAGTTTCATAAAGACAGAAAAAAAAGGAAGGATAGGTGCAGAGACTCAATGGAAGCTGTTCTAATAAATGAGGTTGACTGCGTTGCATTAGTAAAGTAAACCTTCTGTCAAAACCCCAGAAAGGATAAAGAAAGGAAAGTATAACCATATATACATAGTACTAAAATACTATCTCAAATGATTAATAGGGCCGTGAATCCATAATCCATATTCATATTTTTTTTATCTTTAATCCATTCCATTTTTTTATCTTTAATTTCTTTTTTATCTTTATATTCTTTCTATATTTTATATATTCTATATTTTATATATATATATAAATATATATAAATATATAAAAAAAATAATTGACTTGATTCCAAATTGAGGAAAGGATTGAATATTAATTCATCAAACCATTCACTTCATAGTCTGATAGATAACTGACTAATCGGACGAGAATAAAGATAGAGTCCCATTCTACCTGTCAATATCGACAACAAGGCAATTTATAGTAAGAGGAAAATCCGTCGACTTTAGAAATCGTGAGGGTTCAAGTCCCTCTATCCCCAAAAAAGGACGGCTCGGCTCCTTAATTATTTTTATCCCATTCTCTCTTTTAGTTAACGGTTCAAATTTCGTTATCTTTCTCATTCATTCCATTCTTTGACAAACATATTTGGGCTGTATTTTTTTTTTTTTTTTTTACAAATCTATAGATATCATACACCTACAAATGCCCATCTTTGAGCAAAACAATAAATTCCAATTCATTGGAAATTGGAATGATTAACAATCCAAATCATTAGTCGAATTGAAATTTACGAAGTTCTTTTTTTTTTTAAGATACAAAAAATTTCAGGTCTGGATAAGCCTTTAGAATATTTTTTCGTCTTTTTAAAATTGACTTGTTTATGTTTAATTCACATAGGACAAAATTTTTTACTAAAATTTAGTAAAATGAGTAAGACGACGTGACTAAAATGGTTGGGTAAAACGGTCGGGATAGCTCAGTTGGTAGAGCAGAGGACTGAAAATCCTCGTGTCACCAGTTCAAATCTGGTTCCTGGCACATGATTAATTTGTGTATTAAGTATCCATTCTACAATTTAATGAAATTTCGATCTGATATAGATCAACATAGATATTCAGTAATGGTATGGACCATACATGATATATACTTAACTTATCCATCTAGATATATTATATAGCCTTTCTAGATCTAGATGAATAAAGAGTTTTTATTATAAAAGTTTATGTTATAAAAAAACTATGTAAAAAAAATTCGATTATCTTTACTCGTCTTTTTTATTTTCATTTTATTTGTTCATAATGTGTCTCCTCTCGGTCAAAAAGAATGTTAATACTTCATTTAATACTTCATATTTCATATAGATTCGAAAGATTAAACTAAAATTAGTTAGTTAAAAAACCGAAAAGTCTAGTCTATAGGAGTTGACGAGTGAAAATTTCCAAGATTCATCTTAGATAGAGTATAAATAGAATCCGATCCTCTTTCAGTTCTTTGTGTTTATTTTCTTTCATCTTCTATTTCTTCATTCCCTTTTATGTTATGTGACTTTTTATTGCTCATCTAAAGGCTTTGTGCGGTACAAAGTTCATCATGCAGAATTTGTTTAGGTCATCGGCTCGCCCCAAATAAATATCGTCCAAATTTGAGAATTC